AACTCCATTCACTATCTAAAAACTAAAAATAAGAAAATCTATCATATCCCCCTATTGTGTATGAAATTTATGGTTTCCATTGGTGCAAACCCAATCATCTCAATTTAAGATTAAGATGAGAAGCAATTCTTCATTGGTAGCAAATGATTATCCATTAAGCGGAGGAAATCTTAGTTAAAAAACAGAAAGATTATGCCCCTTGCAAGAACGGACTAACATGGTCAGCTACCCAGCCAACCTTCCTAATAAAATACCGTTACTGTATAGGTAGATCTCATTGTGAAAGACCTATTACTGGATAATTCATGGGTAGAGCCAAAGAATGTGAACTATACAAGTTACCAATAAGATTGATTAATTTAAGTATTAAGTAAAGGCTCCGGTGTATAGAGAAGACCTCACCGTTTAAGAAGTAACCATAGAAACGATGGAATCCACTATTTCTTTATCCATTTCTATTTCTTTTTTATTGACTCTATTTTTGATACCTAATAGAATACAACTTCTTATTTCGAAGTGAAATGCCTAGAAAAAAGAAAAAATTGTGGTTGGGAAGGTTATAGTAGCCAAAGCCATTGGAATTTTGAGTTTATACATTGGAAAATATGTTTTGTTATTAATAGACTAGAAAAGGGACAAAGAATAACTGAAAGAAGGGAAATCAATTCGGTATTCGTCAAAGTTTCATTTATTCAATGACCAGAACTAAACGGGGATATACAGCTCGGAGACGTAGAACAAAAGTGCGTTCCTTTGTATCAAGCTTTCGAGGGGCTCATTCAAGACTTACTCGAACAATTAGCCAACAGGAAATAAGAGCTTTGGATTCGGCACATCGGGATAGGGATAGGCAAAAGAGAAATTTTCGTCGTTTGTGGATCACTCGAATAAACGCAGTAATTCGTGAAAGGGGGGTATCCTATAGTAGATTAATACATGATCTGTACAAGAGACAGTTGTTTCTTAATCGTAAAATACTTGCACAAATAGCTATATCAAATAAGAATTCCATTTATATTCTTTATAATGAGATCGTAAAAAAAGTAGATTGGAAAGAATCCGCAGGACTAATTTAAACAGAGTTCCCCGGAGAATGAACTCCGGGAGGGTAGAGTAAAAATGGATAATTGATAGAATATGATAAAATATGAGAAAGTAGTCAAAATGAATGAACACGCTCAATAAAAAAAAGATTTCTTCTTCCCCGATTCTTTTTTTTCTTACGACACGATAATGAAATCTAGATTCTCGGATTTTTCGAGCAAAACCTCAATCTGCGTTTGAGTTCGGATTGGAATTTTGATTCAAGTAAAGAAAGAGTAAGTCTATTTCTTTCTGGCTAAGACCCGTAGGTCTAGCGGTCGACTCGGTTCTTTTAAATCGTTTCTCATTATTTTGAAATTGTTTCGGATTTTTTTGAAATCGTTTCTTATTATTTTGAAATCGTTTCTTATTATTTTGAAATCGTTTCTTATTTTTTTGAAATCGTTTCTCCTTATTTTTAACTCGTTTCTCATTATTAAGAAAGGGTAACGAAGATAAAATACGAAATCGTTTCTCATTATTTTGAAATTGTTTCGGATTTTTTTGAAATCGTTTCTTATTATTTTGAAATCGTTTCTTATTATTTTGAAATCGTTTCTTATTTTTTTGAAATCGTTTCTCCTTATTTTTAACTCGTTTCTCATTATTAAGAAAGGGTAACGAAGATAAAATACGAGCTTGTTTTATAGCAATAGTAATTAATCGTTGTTGTTTCAAGGTCAATCTATTCACTCGTCGAGATAATATTTTTCCTTGTTCACTAATAAATCGACTAATTAAACTCATGTTTCTATACTCAATTTGATCCCCCGGTCGGATTGGGGGCAAACGCCTACGAAAAGATCGCTTGGATTTCAGAAAGGGTTGCTTGGATTTCAGAAAGGGTTGCTTGGATTTCAGAAAGGGTTGCTTGGATTTCAGAAAGGGTTGCTTGGATTTAGCCACGGTTTGTTTAGTTTATTCCTTATCCCCAAAATCCTATTTCGGTCGAATCTAAAATGAATTTGAATTTTAGAAAAGAAGAAATAAATAGGATTTGGTTTGTTTATATTTATATATGTTATATATAATGTCATTTTTTCCCCTTCCTTGAAAGGGTCACACGCATGGTTCGATCTATTTCTTTATCTCCCCATGAATCGTATGTTTGTAACAATAGGGACAGAATTTTCTCAATTCCAATTGATTGGGCGTGTTGTGCTGGTTCTTTTGAGTCATATATCTGGAAATGCCCGTTGATACCTTATTACCAACGTTTCGGACACAACTGGTACATTCCAAAATAACCGTTATTCGGACATCTTTACTCTTGGCCATGAACCTCCCTTGGATTTTTGATTGACTCAACGCTTCTATTTTCGATCCGAAACGAAGAAGAAGAAAGGAAGGAAAAATAGAAGTGACTCACTTGAAATTCAATTATGAAAGATTTCGCTGCAATCAATATCAATAATCAATTATAGTAAATAATATACAACTACTGAAAAACTATATTTCAAATCAGAGTACAATATTTCATTTAAGTATCTTATATAATACTCTTGACCTAGACCCACTTTATTTTTTATTCTACCGCCATTCCTCTATTATAAGTATCTTATATAATACTCTTGACCTAGACCCACTTTATTTTTTATTCTACCGCCATTCCTCTATTATTCATTAATTGAATTCGAACTTGAATTCGAGTCTCGCAGTTGGCGAATCCACTTTTATTCTTTCTCTTTCCTCCCTTATTCTAAACAAACAAAAAGGGAAAAAAGAGAAAAGAGGGAGAGAAAATCACAGAGATTTAATTATAGCTCTAATCTTCGTTATTCCTTCCCATGTCAATAACTAGAATGAAAAAAAGGGGAATGTCAGCGCATCCGGGAAAAAACGATTAATCTCTATCAATAGACCTGCTAAAGACCCGAACCATAAAGTACTTAGTACCGGTGCCACGGAGAGATATGTTTTTAGATCTCGCATTGAAAAACCTCCTTCTTTTATTTATTGGAATACATATTTTATTGGAATAGATAATAGTAATACATATATGATCAGATGCATATGAAGTTAAGGACCGCTTATGGTTATAGTTGTCCACGGAATTCCTAATTCAAATTGAAGGGTACAATGATCCGGTAAATAAGATTTTCTTTTTCTTAAAACCAAAAAAAATGCGTCCCCAAGCATTCCCGAAAAAGACTCGTTTATTTTTACGATGGATTCCATTCCGTATTTCATATGTATATAAGTCTTTTACTATAATATATAAAAAATATTATATATTTTCAATATTATTTATATATTATATTCAATTTGAAATTAAATGAGACCAAAAAGACGAAATGGCCAGAGAAATTGTATATAGCAATGGGGGAGCGCTGTGGAAAACAAGACAGGAATTCTCTACAATGACATTATAGACCAATTGAAGGGATGTGGCGCAGCTTGGTAGCGCGTTTGTTTTGGGTACAAAATGTCACAGGTTCAAATCCTGTCATCCCTACCTATTACTTCTCCTTTGAGCAGTAAGGAGGGATTAATTGAGATCGATTCAAATTGGGCATCTATAATCTTTTCTTTCATTTTTATCATACTATTTTTATCCTACTATATAGTCATACAAGATGTATTGGGGTTACAAAAAGAATCCTTTCGTTACAGTCTTATCTTTTCTGATAAGAAAGCGCTCTTAGTTCAGTTCGGTAGAACGCGGGTCTCCAAAACCCGATGTCGTAGGTTCAAATCCTACAGAGCGTGATTCCGTTCTTCTTAGATCAAATTAGACTGAAACAGCTTCACTAACTTGAGCGGCAATCTGAATTTGACCTCCTGTGTATTAAAGAAAGGAGGAGGTCAATCAAAAAAAGAGATGTTAATTAATCAAAGGTCCAACTGATCGCCACGCCTGTATTGTAAATATGCAGTTACGAATAATCCAGCTAAAGTAATAGGAATTAGACCTAACACGATTCCAAATAGAAAAACTTCAATCATTTCAATTTGTTTGAAAGGGGAAAAAAAGAGGTAATATCTATACCTAAATATTAATCCGAATTACCATTGAATCTCAATGACCAAGAATTGTCAATTGACATAGTCCATAATTATAGAATACAGGGAATCTCACAGAAAAATTGATTTTTATCAATTGTGCATTTCAAATATGAATTTTAAATAAGTCGTATCTTGCTCAGACCAATAAATAGAACTGAGGCTATAGTTAAAGCCGCTAGTAGAAAACCGAAATAACTAGTTATAGTAGGCATGAAGAAGCTAAATGAAATATATTCTTTTGATACATATGTTTATCAAAAGGCACTTACCTAAGTTTCCATTTTTGCAAAATAAGAGATAAGCAAAAATACCAATACAAAGAATAAGTTCAATTGAAAGTTTTTGATTCCTCTATCATTATAGACAGCACTAATAAAGATAAAGTGGCAGGTGTATAAAAAGAAATTGATTCATCATCTGTGACATCTACCCCTCCCGCGATTCCAATCAACGAATTCATTGAGTAACTTTTGGATAAACTATAAACTTATAAACTAATAAAAAGAGCCGGGTTGTGTAACTTCATTCAAAACGGAAACACTTTTTAAATCATTATGGAATAAAATTAGAAAATCATTTCTATTTTGATCATTTCTTTTATTTTTTAATTGTATGGCATCCGTTTTTATTTTAGAACGAATAGTAACCCTATCAAACAAAATCACATTTTGACTTGAATTTGAACTCATTAGATTCGGTAATAGGTTCATTCACATAATATCTTGAGTGGGTGAGAAGAAAAAAGTAATTCCATGATTACTAAATCAAATTTGGATTTTCGTCCAACTAGATTCTAAGCCTAGTCATTTCTATTATCTTTTCCTTCATAGGTTATCCATTTTTTCTTTCCATATTAGAAAGCCTTATCCTTGTAGTTAGGTCAAGAAAGAACGAACCTTTGGATCTCCATC